GACCATCAATGACAATTAACATTAAGAAATCAACTGATGGTGGTCTCTTACTGCATCGCAAATTTGACTTGCAGAGTAGGTGAGTCCTGGTATATGTGAATTTAACGAACAACCAACCGGTCGAAGAGAATTAAAAGTTAGGAGGTGTCCTTGCTTGTTTCATCCAGCATCATTTCTTGATGGTGGATGGATAAAAATAAGGGTGATTAGGCGTATGTGCCTACCTAGCACCATTATTTAAATGGTTAATACCGTTTAATGGTGATTATACATACTAGTACTTTGCTAAAGACAACAATTGGCAGAGCCCGCCGGAAAATACGGCCTTTTAGGGCAGAGTCAAGAAGGGTTTTTGAGACTGTAGGGGGTTGGCTGTGAAAAAAAAAATTCACAGCTTCTAAATTATGGTCATTTGCGGCAGAGTCGGACGCGGAAAATAGGAGTCCTTTTGGCGGAGCCCGGAAGAAGATTTTTAGACTGAGAGAGGGGGGGGGTTTAGCCGGCTATCAGAAGGTTAGGAGTTGGTTTTAAAGGCCTTATTGACGGGGGTTTTGGGACAGTCGGGCGTATAAATTAAAAAGCCACAAAAAAGGGGTTTCTTATTAAATGGTGTTTAGTGAGTGTCAGGTTTTAAGGGCAGTTTTGTTGAATGAGTTTAAAACTTTTAAAATTCTCGGGGGGGGATGCTTTATTTGGCAGAATCAGGCGTAAAGGTTAGAAAGGAGGATCAGAGAATAGTTTAAGTAGAATCTTAGCTTTGGGAGTTAAGGATAGGGGTTAGATTCCCCTTTTTCTGAGTATTGGGAAGGAATTCAACCTTCATACTTAGTTTACAAGACTAATGCTTTGTTTTAAGCCACCAGTACACTATCATTTAAGAAGTTTATTTTCGTACAGACTTAGGGCAGGCATGAGGGCTAAGAAAGAAAGAAAGTAAAATAAAGATGCAACTTGTCCGATGATAATATAGGGGTGTTCGACAGGCATACCTCCGATTCATGTCAGAATGACAATATTCCCTGCTAGTAGTCAGTAAAGGGCTTGTCCTGCGGGGCGGAAAGTCAGGGCTCGTTGTTTTGAGGTGTGAAGGAGGGGGATTAGTATCAAAATTAGGATAGATGCGAGTAGAGCAATCACACCTCCGAGTTTGTTTGGGATTGAGCGCAGGATAGCATATGCAAACAGAAAATATCATTCTGGTTTGATATGGGGAGGAGTTACAAGCGGGTTCGCAGGGGTAAAGTTTTCTGGGTCGCCCAAAATGTTCGGGGCAAATAGGGAGATTGACATTAATGACATAATCAAGATAATAAAGCCTAATATGTCTTTATATGAGAAATAAGGGTGGAAACTGATTTTATCAGAATTAGTCATAATGCCGGTTGGGTTATTTGACCCTGTTTCGTGGAGAAAAATGAGGTGAATTATTGTTGCTGCTATAATTACAAAGGGGAATAAAAAGTGGAAAGCAAAGAAGCGGGTGAGGGTGGCGCGACTCACTGAGAAGTCACCTCAGATTCATTGTACTAAATCATTGCCGACATAGGGAACTGCTGATAAGAGATTAGTGATTACGGTGGCGCCTCAAAAAGATATCTGCCCTCAGGGAAGTACGTAGCCCACAAATGCTGTTATTATAACGAGCAGGAGTAGAACTACACCCATGTTTCATGTCTCTTTATATAAGTAAGAGCCGTAATAGATACCCCGCCCAATATGAAGATATATACAAATAAAGAAGAATGAAGCCCCGTTGGCGTGGATGTTGCGAATTAGTCAGCCATAGTTTACATCTCGACAAATATGTATTACTGAGGAGAAAGCCGTTGAAATATCTGATGTATAGTGCATAGCTAAAANTAAGCCTGTGATTACCTGAGTAATTAAGCAGAGGCCCAGTAATGACCCAAAGTTTCACCATGCCGAGATGTTAGCAGGGGTGGGAAGGTCAACTAGAGCATCGTTTGCAATTTTAATGAGGGGGTGTGTCTTACGTAAGTTTGCCATTATTCTTGTAGTTGAATACAACGGTAGTTTTTCAAATTACTAGTCTTGGTTAAAATCCTGGTGAGAATTATGTCTTATGTGATGATTTTGTGTCTGTTTGCTCTTATTTTGGGGCTAGCATCTGTTGCTTCTAATCCTTCACCCTATTTTGCCGCTCTGGGGCTTGTAGTGGTAGCAGGGGTGGGTTGTGGTGTTTTGGCTAGCTCGGGCGGATCCTTCCTCTCATTAATCTTGTTTTTAGTCTATTTGGGGGGAATGTTGGTTGTTTTTGGGTATTCAGCGGCATTAGCCGCTGAGCCCTTTCCTGAGACTTGGGGAAGCGCCTATGTATTAGGTTTAATAACTTTTTATAGTATATTAGCTCTTTTTATTACTATATTTACACTCGATTTGTTTGATGGGCCGTTATATTTGTTGAATAATAATTGAAAGTTTAATGTTGTTCAAGAGGATGCGGGGGGAGTAGCCCTTATGTTTTGTCAGGGAGGCTACATGCTGGTGTTGGGGGTTTTGACACTTCTTCTGGCATTATTAGTAGTTCTCGAGTTAACGCGGGGGCAGAGTCGGGGTGTTTTACGCTTGGTGTAGTAGAATCAAATAGGCTGAAATTATAGAGGTAATGAAAAATAAGGAAAAGTATGTTTTTATTACCCCCTTTTGTATGTTTTCCACTAAATTAATGGGCTTGTAGTTGGCCTTAGAAATTGCTTTCGGCCCAATCTTTTCTGCTCAGGTTTGGTCGATTATTTGGTTTGAAATGGTTTGTCCTGTTGCGAGGAATGTTTTAGTAAAGAAGCGATGTACTAAGGGTGGGAAGTATCCTAGTATGCTAGAAAAATGAAAGTGGGTTGATTTAGGGGTGATTTTTAGCTGTTTTGATGTAAGTGTAGACAGCTCTATGGCAGTTAGAAGACCTAAGAGGGTCACCAGGATAGCTGATATTTTAATTTCCACAGGCATAGTCATGACAGGAGTTTTGAGGGGCAGGATAGTAGAAAAGACTAAAAACCCTGCTAGGATGCTTCCCCATGCTAGACGTTTTAAAGAGTTAATTAGGGTGGCGCTGTTTTCATTNNNGGGAGATATTGCATTAAATCGAGGGCTACCCATTAAAACATAGTAAATGATTCGTAAGCTATAAGCTGCGGTAAAGGAGGTAGCAAGAAGAGTAATAACAAGGGCCCAGGCGTTTAAGTAGGAGATATTTATTGCTTCAATGATTGCGTCTTTTGAAAAGAAGCCTGCTAGAAAAGGCATGCCTGTAAGTGCTAGGCTCCCGATTGTTAGGCAAGATGAGGTCGTGGGCAGTAAGCGGTTTAAGCCTCCCATTTTTCGGATATCTTGTTCATCATTTATGGCGTGAATGATTGACCCTGAGCATAAGAATAGTATGGCTTTAAAGAAGGCGTGGGTACAAATATGGATAAATGCTAGCTGAGGCTGATTTAGGCCAATAGTCATTATTATTAAGCCAAGTTGGCTTGATGTGGAGAAAGCGATAATTTTTTTAATATCATTTTGAGCGAGGGCACATGTGGCAGTAAATAGTGCTGTTAGCGACCCCAGACAAAGGCACAAAGAAAGGGCTATAGGGTTATTGCTTATTAAAGGGCTAAATCGAATTAAAAGAAAGATGCCTGCTACGACTATTGTACTAGAATGAAGCAGGGCTGAGACAGGGGTAGGCCCTTCTATAGCTGAGGGGAGTCAAGGGTGGAGACCGAATTGAGCTGACTTACCAGTCGCAGCGAGAATTAGGCCAATTAAGGGCAGAGTCAGATTTATTTGAGAGGCGGAAGCAAAAATTTGTTGTATTTCTCATGAGTTCAAGTTAATGGCCATTCAAGCTATGGCCATGATTAATCCGATATCCCCCACTCGGTTGTATACGATTGCTTGTAGTGCGGCTGTGTTAGCATCCGCTCGGCCGCACCACCAGCCGATAAGGAGAAAAGAGAGGATTCCTACACCTTCTCAACCAATAAATAGTTGGAATAGGTTATTAGCAGTAACTAAAATAATCATAGCGATAAGAAAGATTAAAAGGTATTTAAAAAATTTATTGATTTGAGGGTCAGCGTGCATGTATCACAAAGCGAACTCTAAAATGGACCAAGTCACATAGAGAGCGATGGGGAGAAAGAGAATTGAATATATATCAAAGTTAAAGCTTAGGAGGATATTGAGTAGTTTATTGGTTCAAACCCATGTTGTAGTTACGGTTTCTATACCCTGATCTATAAAAAGCATCACGGGGAAGATTGTCATAAGAAACCCAATTTTGACGGATGTTTTAACTTTTTTATCGGATCAGTTGTGGCTTAGCGGGCTTTTTAAGGCATCTAGTAGGGGGTAGATAAGAATTAATAGTATTCATAGGAGGCTTGATGAAAATGCTAAGGGGATGTACATAGCTTCTACTTGGATTTGCACCAAGAGTTTTTGGCTCCTAAGACCAGCGGATGGCTGTTATCCTTTAGAAGCCCCGAGTGAGCCTCGGAATTAAACCGAGAAGGCGAGAATTAGCAGTNTATCGTTATAATCATATCTCTCTCTGTGAGTAAAAGGGTTTTAACCTTTATTTTAAGGATCACAACCTTGTGTTTTGTTTAAACTATGCTCACACACGAAAACCCCTCAAATTAGTTCTGGTTTTATGATTAAGAGAATGAGGGGAGCAATATGCAATAAAATGAGTAAGTGTTCTCGTGTATGGGTAGGGTCTAATCAAGCCATATGGCTTGGTAGTGTGCCTCGTTGAGTTGTTAGAAACATGTAAAGAGAGTAACTAGCCGTGATTAAGGTGCCGAGGCCGGTAAAAATTAGGGTTCAAGCGGATCAGCTAAATAAGGATGTAATAATTATTAATTCGCCCATTAGGTTAGGGAGAGGGGGCAGGGCGAGGTTGGCTAAGCTTAAGATAAATCATCAGGCAGTTATTAAAGGAAAGATAGTTTGTAAACCACGCGCTAAAATTATGGTACGGCTGTGGGTACGCTCGTAGTTGGTGTTAGCGAGGCAGAATAATGCTGATGAAGTTAGGCCGTGGGCAATTATTAGGATGAGTGCCCCTGTAAACCCCCAAGGTGTTTGAATTAGGACCCCTGCTGCTACTAGGCCCATGTGGCCCACGGATGAGTAGGCAATGAGTGATTTTAGGTCTGTTTGTCGAAGGCAAATTAAGCCTGTTATTAACACGCCTCAAAGAGCTAGGACAACAAAGGGGTAGACTAAATCTTTGGAAAGAGGGCCCAGGATGACCAGGATTCGTATTAGGCCGTAACCTCCGAGTTTTAATAAAACTGCCGCAAGTACTATTGAGCCAGCAATTGGCGCCTCTACATGAGCTTTGGGCAATCAAAGGTGTATCCCATAGAGGGGTATTTTTACCAGAAAAGCTAAAAGACAGCCCAATCATCAGAGTTTGAATGAAAATACGGGCGAGAAAGAGGAGGCTAAAAATTTTATTGTAATAAAGGATAGCGTGCCTGAAGAGTAATGGAGAGTTAATAAGGCCACTAGGAGGGGCAAGGACCCTGCTAAAGTGTAGAAAAGGAAGTAGGTTCCCGCGTTTAGGCGTTCTTTCTGATTACCTCAGCGGGTAATGATGACCAAGGTGGGGATTAAAGTTGCTTCAAATATAATATAAAACATGATAGTTTCTGTTGCGCTGAAGGCCAGGATTAAGAAGAATTGTAGTGAGATCAGCAGGGATAGGTAAGTTCGTTGTCGATTGGGGGGCTCTCCCGAAAGGTGTTTTTGACTTGCTATGATTATTAAAGGAAGAAGTCAGCACGTGAGAACAAGTAAAGGTGTTGAGAGAGAATCTATAGCTGTAAGAGTACCAGATGAAGATCAGTCACCCATATCGGGTTGAAGAAGCCAGTAAAAGCTTGCTGCGGCGATAATTAGGCTATATGAGAGGGCAGAAGACCACATATTTTTAGTAGGGGAAAGTCAGGATGAGGCGAATAATGTGATTGTGGGAAAAATAATTTTTAACATTGTAGCAGGTTTAGAGTATTAATGCGATCTGAGCCATGAGTTCGTGCGGTTGCAACTAGTAATGCAAGACCGATGCTAGCTTCACAGGCTGAGAAAGCAAGTAGGAGCAGGGGGGAAGTGGAGAAATTGTGGGAGCTTATTTGTAGGGCTCAGAGGGAGAAAGCAATAAAGATAGACAGCATCATTCCTTCGAGACAGAGTAGGGCTGAGAGTAAGTGTGTTCGGTGGAATGTTAAGCCTGAGAGACCTAGGATAAACATTGAAGAAAAGACTGTGAGTGACAAGGTCATAAAGTAATTATGGGCTTTAACCATAATTGTTTGAGTCGAAATCAAATGTTTTTCTTAAACTAATAACTTATTCTGCCCACTCTAAGCCGCCTTGGGCTCATTCATAAACCAAGCCGAACGTTAGTAAAATAAGTACTAGGGATGCTCATATAAAAGAAGTTAACGGGCCGGAGATGTGGTTGCCCCAGGGGAGGGGTAATAAGAGGGCAATCTCTAAGTCGAACAGGATGAATAGGATGGCGACTAGGAAGAATCGTATTGAGAAGGGGAGTCGAGCTGACCCTAAGGGGTCAAAGCCACATTCATAGGGGGATAGTTTAGTGGCATCAGGGTTTAGGGAGGGCATCCAAAAGGCCAAGATAGCGAGAATTATTGAGATTGAAAGGTAGGTAGTGAGCGAAGTTATAACTGTGTTCATTATTTTTCCTTGGGGTTTAACCAAGATTAAGTGATTGGAAGTCACTAGTATTATTAATACTAGAAAAATATGAGCCTCATCAGTAGATTGAGATGTAAAGGAAGAGCCATACGACGTCTACAAAGTGTCAATATCAAGCGGCAGCTTCAAAACCGAAGTGATGTTCTGATGTAAAGTGGAAACAAATTTGTCGTAACAAGCAAACCGCTAAAAATGAGGAACCAATGATTACATGTAAGCCGTGGAACCCGGTAGCAACGAAGAAAGTTGAGCCATAAACCCCATCTGCAATTGTAAAAGGGGCTTCATAATATTCTATTGCTTGGAGAGCTGTAAAATAGGCCCCAAGGAGGACGGTTAAAGTTAATGCCTGAATAGCTTGCTTACGTTGTCCCTCTATAATGCTGTGGTGTGCTCAGGTCACAGTTACACCGGATGCAAGAAGGACTGCGGTATTTAATAGGGGCACTTCAAAGGGGTTAAGTGTTGTGATACCCGTAGGTGGCCAGCACCCCCCCAAGTCAGGGGTGGGGGCTAGGCTTGAGTGGTAGAATGCCCAGAAGAACCCTAGAAAGAAAAAGACTTCAGAGGTGATGAAAAGGATTATACCATAACGGAGGCCTTTTTGGACAGGCAGAGTGTGATGTCCTTGGAATGTTCCTTCTCGAATAATATCACGTCATCATTGGAGTATCGTTAATATTATTAAGATTAAGCCTAGTATTAAAAGGAAGAGAGAGTTAAAGTGCATTCAGATTGCCAGGCCTGAGGTTAAGAGTAGGGCGGCGATTGCACCAGTAAGAGGTCAAGGGCTAGGGTCTACTATGTGGTATGCGTGTGCTTGATGAGCCATTAGATGTTTTCTTGTAAGTAAAGGCTTAGGAGTAGAACAAAAACATATGCCTGAATTATGGCGACGGCGACTTCTAGCAGGGTTAGAAGGAGGAGGAGGGCCGAGACAGATAGCCCCACCACGGGTATTAAGGGGAATAGATAATTAGCCCCCATGGCGATCAACTGAATTAGGAGGTGCCCTGCCGTCAAATTAGCTGTCAGTCGTACACCCAAGGCTAAGGGTCGGATAAATAGGCTGATAGTTTCAATAATAATTAAAATTGGGATCAGTAAAGTGGGGGTACCTTCTGGTAGAAGGTGGGCTAGGGACTGTGTCAGTTGGTTTCGCAGGCCTAGGATTACGGTGGCGAGCCAGATAGGTACTGCGAATGCTATATTAATTGAGAGTTGTGTAGTTGGTGTGAAAGTGTAAGGGAGTAGTCCTAAGAGGTTTAAAGTAATTAAAAATAGTAAAAGGGATGTTAATAGTAATGCTCATTTGTGCCCTTTTATATTTAGGGGCATAAAGATCTCTTTGACAAAGTTGTTGATAAACCAAGTCTGTAAAGTTAAAGTTCGACTATTGACTCAGCGTTTGCATGATTTTGGGTACAATACTCAGGGGAGAGATAGGGCCAAGAATACTAAAGGCATTCCTAGTAAGGTGGGGCTTATAAACTGGTCGAATAAACTTAGTGTCATGGTCAGGCTCAGGATTCTGCTTTAAGGTATTTAGTTTCTTGTGTATGAGGGCTGTTGGGAGAGACGTGTGTTAGTACTTTTTGGGGGATAAAAATTAAGAAAACTAGTCAGGCGAAGACTATGTAAGAAAACCAAGGGGTGGGGTTGAGTTGAGGCATTTCGCTAGGGGTGGTTGGGAGGCACCATTATTTAGCTTAAAAGGCTAATGCTTAACCCTATTTAGCTTCTTAGCGAAGCATCTTCAATCATTAATGAGGATCAGTTTTCAAAGTGTTCTAAGGGGACGGCTTCTACTGCAATGGGCATAAAGCTATGGTTTGCCCCGCAGATCTCAGAGCATTGGCCGTAATAAACCCCTGGTCGTGAGATAATAAATGCTGTTTGGTTTAATCGCCCCGGGACGGCGTCTATTTTAACGCCAAGACTTGGAACTGCTCATGAGTGAAGAACGTCGTCTGCAGAAACCAAGATTCGTACGGGTGATTCAACTGGGATTACTATCCGATGGTCTGCTTCAAGAAGCCGGTATTGACCCGGCATGAGATCTTGAGTGGGGACTATATAGGAGTCAAATATAATAGTTTTGTAATCTGTGTACTCGTAAGTTCAATACCACTGATGACCGAGGGCTTTGATGGTGAGATGAGAGTTATTAATTTCGTCTATTAAGTACAAAATGCGAAGTGACGGGAGGGCAATTAGAATTAAGATTATTGCGGGGAGAAGGGTCCAAATGATTTCAATTTCTTGTGAGTCTAGGATGAATTTGTTTGTAAGCTTGGTTGTTACTATGGCCACGATGATGTAAAGTACTAATGTGCTGATCAGAAAGACGATTATTAGCGTATGATCATGAAAATGAAGAAGTTCTTCTATTACAGGGGAAGCTGCGTCTTGGAAACCTAGCTGGGAAGGATAAGCCATGCTTAAGACTCGCAGGGCTTTAACCTACAATTTTGTCTCGACAAGACAGGGTAATATTTTACTAGAGTCTTATTAAGAAAGTGACAGACTGGTATGTGGCTGGATTGAAACCAGCTTAAGGGGGTTCAATTCCTTCCTTTCTCGGATGATTAGTTGCATTGGACAAAGGCAGGCTCCTCGAAAGTATGATAAGGCGGGGGACAACCATGGAGTCACTCAATGTTTGTTTGTGTTAATTCTACTGAGAGGACCTCGCGTTTTGATGCGAATGCCTCCCAAACAATGAATAAAAATATGATTACGGCAATTAGGGAGATAAGGGAACCGATAGAGGAGACAGTGTTCCACACTGTGTAAGCATCCGGGTAGTCAGAGTAACGTCGCGGTATTCCCGCTAAACCTAGGAAATGTTGTGGAAAGAATGTTAGGTTGACGCCCAGAAATATTACGCCGAAGTGAATTTTGGTTCATGTTTCATGAAGTGTATAGCCTGCAAATAAGGGGAATCAGTGGATGAATGCGGCAATGATGGCAAAGACTGCCCCCATAGATAGGACGTAGTGAAAGTGGGCTACTACATAGTAGGTGTCATGAAGGACAATATCCAGTGATGAGTTGGCTAAAACAATCCCTGTTAAGCCCCCGACTGTGAATAAGAAAATAAAACCAAGGGCTCATAGAAGGGGTGTCTCCCATTTAATGGTACCCCCGTGTAGAGTGGCCAGTCAGCTGAAAACTTTCACGCCTGTTGGAATTGCGATGATTATTGTTGCAGATGTGAAATAAGCTCGGGTATCCACGTCTATCCCCACAGTAAACATATGGTGGGCTCAAACAATAAAGCCGAGTAAACCAATTGCTATTATGGCCCACACTATGCCCATGTAGCCGAAAGGTTCTTTTTTACCGGAATAATAAGCTACAATGTGGGAAATTATACCAAAGCCTGGAAGGATTAAGATATAGACCTCTGGGTGGCCGAAGAATCAAAAGAGATGTTGATAGAGAATTGGGTCTCCTCCGCCAGCGGGGTCAAAAAAGGTTGTATTTAAGTTTCGATCTGTGAGAAGTATTGTAATCCCTGCTGCTAGAACTGGCAAGGACAGTAGTAGCAACACCGCCGTGATTAGTACAGCTCAAACAAATAGGGGTGTTTGGTATTGCGAGATGGCTGGTGGTTTCATGTTAATAATAGTGGTAATGAAGTTAATGGCACCTAAAATTGAGGAAACACCTGCTAAGTGAAGTGAGAAGATTGTTAGGTCTACTGAGGCCCCCGCGTGAGCTATGTTTCCTGCCAAGGGAGGGTAAACTGTTCAGCCTGTTCCCGCACCTGCTTCAACGCCAGAGGAGGCTAGGAGTAAGAGGAAGGAAGGGGGCAGTAGTCAGAAGCTTATGTTGTTTATCCGGGGGAAGGCTATATCAGGCGCCCCGATTATAAGTGGGACTAGTCAATTTCCAAATCCCCCAATTATAATCGGTATTACTATAAAGAAAATTATTACAAAAGCATGTGCTGTAACGATAACATTATAAATCTGGTCGTCACCCAAGAGAGACCCTGGCTGACTTAATTCTGCTCGAATAAGGAGACTTAAGGCTGTCCCCACTATCCCAGCTCAAGCACCAAAGACCAGGTAAAGGGTGCCAATGTCTTTATGATTGGTTGAAAATAATCAGCGAGTAATAGCCACAGGTAGAATGACTGAAATAGTGGTGGATTGTAGCTCCATAAATAGAGGTTAAAGCCCTCTTTTTGCCAGGCCCCGAGGTGTAACACGCATGGTTGCAAACCATGAGAAGTAGATTACCGTCTACCGGGTCTTTCCCCGCCTATTTCTCTCCGTCTAGGCGGGGGAAGAGGTAGACGGATGCTCACTGGTTTGAGCGTTTAGCTGTTAACTAAAAATTTGTAGGATCGAGGCCTTCTCGTCTAGAAAGGTTTTAGCTTAGTTAAAGCGTCTGTTTTGCATGCAGAAGATGTGGGTTAGTGTCCCGTAAGCCTTACTAAGGGTTAAGAGATTCTCACTCTTATTTAAAGCTTTGAAGGCCTTTGGTTTGTGCTAACCTAAACTCTTACAGCGTGACTGCTGTTGTTAGGGGGAGGAGGGGGAGTATTATTAGGGCTATTACAGTTGACACTGCAGTTGACATTTTCGAGGCCTTGTTATTACTTCGTCAAGAGAGGATGTTTGTTGATGTGTTGGGGGCGAGGGTGAAGGTTATGTTATATGATAGTCGAAGGTAGAAGTACAGACTGAGGAGGGCCGAGAGGGCTGCAAGAGTGGCGACCATACCTAGGCCTTGTTTAGTTAATTCTTGGAGAATTAGTCATTTTGGTAAGAATCCTGTCAATGGTGGGAGGCCCCCTAGTGAGAGCAAGATTAGGGGGGCTAAGGCAGTTAGGGCCGGGGATTTAATTCAGTAGGTTGAAAGGGAGTTTATGTTAGTTGATTTACTCAAGATGAAGACACTAAATAATGAGAATGTTATAATAATGTAGATTAATAGATTTAGCTGGGACAACAGGGGAGAGAATTGTATAATCAGCAGTATTCAGCCCAGGTGAGCGATTGAGGAGTATGCCAAGATCTTCCGTAGCTGAGTTTGATTTAAACCGCCCCAGCCGCCCAAGATCACTGAAATTAGGCCAAGCGAGGCTGTTAGGGAGGACTGGTTAATTTGGATAAGTAGCGAGAGGGGGGCAAGCTTTTGTCAGGTGGCAAGGATTAGCCCGGTGTTTAGAGTTAATCCTTGTATCACGTCGGGGAGCCACGAGTGCATGGGTGCTAGGCCTAGTTTTAGGGCCAAGGCAGCTGTAATTAGAGTTAGTGGTAAGGGGTGTATTACTTGCGTAATTTCTCAAATGCCTGTTAATCAAGCATTTATGGTGCTGGCAAATAGTAAAGTTGCAGCCGCAGTGGCTTGGACCAGAAAGTATTTAGTGGTTGCCTCTACGGCTCGTGGGTGATGCTGTTGGATTATGAGAGGAATAACTGCTAGGGTGTTAATTTCTAGCCCTATTCAGGCTAGTATTCAGTGTGTGCTTGTTATTGTAATCAGGGTTCCTAGGACCAAGGTGAATATTATAGTTAGGAGGATGAACGGGCTCATTAGTAGAGGAAGGGTTTTAACCAACATGTTTAGGGTATGGGCCTAAAAGCTTATATTAGCTGACTTTACTAGGAAGTAGTGTAGAGGAAGCACAAAGAGTTTTGATCTCTTTAGTAGAGGTTCGAGTCCTTTTTTTCTAAGGAGCAGAAGGGATTTTAACCCTTATTATTTACCTCATCAAAGTAATCCTTTATTCAGGCACAACTCCTTAGGTGAGGGGAGGAAGGCCCATAAAGGCCACAATAATAGCTAGGTGCCAAATTAAAAAGGCTAAGGTTATAGGAAGAATATTCTTTCAAACTAAATGCATGAGCTGGTCGTAACGAAATCGGGGGTATGATGCACGGACTCATAGAAAGACAGCAGTAAAAAAAGTAGCCTTAATCATTGTAATAAGCACGTAATGGTCGGGTATTAAATAATGTAGTTGTGTTCCTATGAATAAAAGGGTGGATAGTGCATTTATTAGGATGATGTTTGCATATTCTGCCAAGAAGAATAATGCGAAAGGTCCTCCCGAGTATTCAATGTTAAAGCCTGAGACTAGTTCGGACTCTCCTTCTGTGAGGTCGAAAGGGGCTCGGTTTGTTTCTGCTAAGGTGGACACAAACCATATGGCCGCCAAAGGCCATAGGGGAATTATTATTCAAGTGCTTTCTTGAACTGTGCTAAAATTTTGTAGAGTGAAGCCCCCAGTAAAAAGGATGGTGTTTAGGAGGATCAGCCCAAGGCTGACCTCATACGAGATTGTTTGGGCTACTGCCCGTAATGCTCCAATGAGAGCATATTTAGAGTTGGAGGCCCATCCTGAGCCCAGGATGGAGTATACTGCTAGGCTAGAAAAGGCTAAAATAAATAACAGGCCCAGATTTAAGTTAGCCAGAGGGTAAGGGATAGGTATCGGGACTCATAAAATAAGTGCTAAGGCTAAGGCAATAGTTGGTATGGCTAGAAAGAGTAGGGGGGAGGAGGCAGATGGTCAGATGGGCTCTTTTAAAAATAGTTTAACTCCGTCGGCGAAAGGTTGTAGTAAACCAAATGGCCCCACAATATTGGGGCCTTTCCGCAGTTGTATGTAGCTTAAAAATTTTCGTTCTACCAATGTTAATAGTGCGACCGCTAGCAGAATAAAAATTAGTAGTATGAGTGGGTTGAGGGTGAGTATAAGGGTAACATAGGACATAGTTAGGGGAAAGATTTGAACTTCCGTTTAAAGGGTTTAGGTCTTTTGCATTAACCTGTCTCTGCCACCCTAACAGTGAAGAATTTTCTTTTCTTGTTAAGCACACTCTTTTGTTGCTTTATTTGTTTTCATCAGTTTAGAGTAAGGCTTAGTCTAACTATTGGCCTTTTTTATCCGGCCCTTTCGTACTAGGATAAAATGTTTCATAGATAGAAACTGACCTGGATTACTCCGGTCTGAACTCAGATCACGTAGGACTTTAATCGTTGAACAAACGAACCCTTAATAGCTTTTGCACTACTAGGATGTCCTGATCCAACATCGAGGTCGTAAACCCCCTTGTCGATATGGGCTCTAAAAGAGGATTGCGCTGTTATCCCTAGGGTAACTCAGTCCATTAATCGGCCTTGCCGGATCGGGGGGTTAGAAATTCTATTTCCTAGGGCTGTCGCCCTTGGATTAAAGAGGTTTCCTTATTCCTTGTGGAGGTTAATCTATACTCCGTGGTCGCCCCAACCAAAGCCACTTGAGCAGGTTACAACGGGTCCTACTTGTTGTTTAAGTAGTTTGAGGGTGTTCTACTCTTGCGGCTAAAGATCCATAGGGTCTTCTCGTCTTATGGTTGCATTCTCGCTTCTGCACGAGATGATCAATTTCATTGATGGGAAAAAGGAGACAGTTAAGCCCTCGTTATGCCATTCATACAGGTCTTTATTTAAAAGACAAGTGATTGCGCTACCTTTGCACGGTCAGAATACCGCGGCCGTTAAATATATTCACAGGGCAGGCGAGACTTCTTATTTTTGTAGGTCAAGAAGCGATGTTTTTGGTAAACAGGCGGGGCTTTGATATATTTGCCGAGTTCCTTCTTATTCTTTTCATCTTTCCTTTGATGCACGCCAGTGTAGGGTTAACGGTAATATTAAAATAAACTACTTGTTATCTTTTTGTAATTTTTGACCCTCTTCATTTGGGACCGGTAATCTTAAGTGGGAGTTCCGTTCTTAGTTACAGGGGTGCTAGGAGAAAACTTTCTTATTACTCATATTAGCATGATCTCCTCCATGGCTGATGGAGAGGTCTGATGAATAAAGGGAGGTTTGATTTAAGATCATTATTAAAAGTGCTTTAAGTATTTGAGCTTTGACGCTTTCTTTTTAGATGGCTGCTTTTAGGCCCACTAAAACACTAACTTTGTTTAACATGTTCGTTAATCACCTGGTAAGGCTGTATCCTTTTTCATAAGGGCTGTACCCCTTATGAATAACTCTTTTGTATTCTGTGGTTGTGACATATTTAAATTTAGAAAACAAAAGGCTAAACTTTTATCTATTTGTCAGACAACCAGCTATAACTCAGTTCGTTAGGTTTGTCACCTCTACTTGAAGATCTTCACGCTCTTTTGCCACAGAGATGTGTTTGCCCTGTTCCCAGGCTGTCTTGAAGTAGCTCACTTAGTTTCGGGGGTTTAAACTAGAAGGCATTTTGCTTAATTTATTCTTGTTAAAACATGATGCAAAAGGTACGAGGATTTATCTCTGCTTCGTTATACTTTACTGAATTCTTTCATTGCTCTTTCAGCGTTCCCTTGCGGTACTTGGTTTATTGCTTATTGTTTTCTTTCTATCGCCTATACTAGATGTGGAGAATGGTTTATTATTTACTTTTGTTAAATTAATATGTATGAATGTTAATACTTTAAATATGGTCATTAGCTAGCTTTTAAGTATCAGAGTAACTCGATTCGCACGAGTAACTTTTCGGTGTAAGTGAAGTGCTTTCCTAATTTAGCTATACTCTGGTTTAACCAAGTTCACCTTCCGGTAAACTTACCATGTTACGACTTTCCTCCCTTTTCTTATGATGTGGTATTAAGTATTAAATGCTCTGAGTCAGGGAGATTGACGGGCGGTATGTGCGTGCTTCAGGGCCAGCTTCAGTAGGGCTCTCTATTCCCCACTTACTGCTAAATCCTCCTTCAATGCTTATTTTCATAATGGTGTCCGTATTTCCTGCGGCAGGAAATGTAGCCCATTTCTTACCTTATCGTATGCTACACCTCGACCTGACGTTTTGGATTATATCAGTCTTGCTTACTTGTTGTCCCTCACAGGGTTAGCTGACGGCGGTGGTATATAGGCGGAAATGCAAGATAAGGTGGGGTTTAACGGGGGTTGTCGGTTATAGAACAGGCTCCTCTAGGTGGGACTAAAGCACCGCCAAGTCCTTTGAGTTTTAAGCTTATGCTTGTAATACCCTGGCGAATATATGTGTGACATTATATTAAAGTTTAAGGCTGTGCATAGTGGGGTATCTAATCCCAGTTTGTTCCGCAGCTTTCGTGTGTTCAAGGCATTTAAAGTTACTTTCGTAAAAGGTTTTCCTCCCTTCAAAAACGTATAACAGTCTTGAATGAGTTCCACTTTAGTTTATTGTTTCTTAAAACACGCTTTACGCCGCTTGCTGTCAGTTTGAGCCTCTCGTATAACCGCGGTGGCTGGCACGAGTTTTACCGGCCCTAAAGACTATAACTAAGTCAAGCTTTTGCTTATGGCTTAATATCTTTCACTGCTGAGTTCCCTTGGGGGTGTGGCTAAGCCTGATGTCATGGGCTAATTTTTGTGCCTGATATCATTTTTTAGAATCAATAAGATGGCTAATATAAACTTCACGAGATCGCGGATACTTGCATGTGTAAATTTAGTCAAAATCGACAGCGTAGTCAGGACCAAACCTTCGTGTTTACGAAACCATTCTAGGGTTTATTTTAACAACTTCAGTGTTATGCTTTAGTTAAGCTACGTTAACTTTTCCATACTTGTAATAATGTAAATACACACTTTTTGGATGGCAGTACCCCCCCCATTTTTCCGTAACCGAGAGCTTCTTGTTTCCGGGGGGGGGGTTACAAATTTATAGTCTTGTTGGGACCAAGCCTTCGTGTTTATGGGACCATTCTAGGGCTTATTTTAACAATTTTAGTGCTACAGCTTTAGTTTAACTACGTTAATTTTCCATGTTTGTAATAATGTAGATACACACTTTTTTTGGATGGCAGCGCTCCTTTTTCGCAACCGAGAGTTTCTTGTTTCCGGGGGGTTTTCAAGATTTATAGCTTTGTCGGGGCCGATGGGGGGGTAGGGGGGGTTTTACGCGAAAAAACCCCCCCTACCCCTTATGGATATTTTACGAGTAAAAATCGTGCTTTATGCTCTTGATATCAATTAAGCAATGCAAGAAGGAATATCATTCCAACATTAACCTATAACATTTAATTCCTAGGATTAGTCCCACCTTTGAACATAGATTGCGTGCACTGTGAATAGTCTATTGAAAGGAAAAGAGAGAAAAAAGAACCATAGCCCCTCTGGGAAAGAACGCTCGGCATGGGGGTTGCTCCCGGGTATGTACTCCACCATTAATCAAATGCCTCATGACGATAATATAAATAGGGGAATGATCCAATTGGTGACCCTGAAGTAGGAACCAAATGCCAGGAATAATTCAAGAAGTGCGACCCCCACGAGTTCGATCCCT